AATTATTCACTATGTGGATAAAATATCTATATGTACATATATTATAAACATAAGTATATATGCATTAAGTACGTGCAGTAGATACATAGTGTCTAGTGGCTCATTGTTGAATAATAAAATGGATTTACCTAGGAAGTCTAGGAGAAAATGCAATGAATTGTTTCAAGACCGACTCGAATAGAAATAAATTCAATTGAAATAATTCAAAAAAAAAAAAAAAATACTACTACTAGATTTCTAATGTCGATTCTAATGAATAATTCGTCAATGACGAATTAAAAACAATTCTATGCAATTCTGAAAGGGGGAAAGATCCCTCGGCTAGAATCATTTGATTATATTGACAATTTCAAAAAACGGATCATACTATGATCATAGTATGATGGCCGTTGGTCAAGCGGGCCCCCATCGTCTAGTGGTTTAGGACATCTCTCTTTCAAGGAGGCAGCGGGGATTCGAATTCCCCTGGGGGTAGGGTACTACGAAAGGAAATTGATCATGGATTACCAATAAGTCGAAAATTGATTCTTCCTGGGTCGATGCCCGAGCGGTTAATGGGGACGGACTGTAAATTCGTTGGCAATATGTCTACGCTGGTTCAAATCCAGCTCGGCCCAATAATTCGCCAATCCGCCATGAGATGATATAACTCCCTTTGTACTTCAGAAATACCCGATCCGGAGATAAAAAAGAATCAAATTTTCTGCTAGATCCCGTATTTCCCTGGGATTGTAGTTCAATTGGTCAGAGCACCGCCCTGTCAAGGCGGAAGCTGCGGGTTCGAGCCCCGTCAGTCCCGACGGATCCAATAAATATATCAAAAAATCTCTCCCTTTTTCTGAAGGGGACCGGGGGAAGAATTCCATTGTCAAAGCAAAGGGGAAATCCTTATTTCTTTTTTCTTTCCTTTTGGTAGGAGAAAGACATATGCGGTTGGATTAGTACAATTATTGGTAGCATTATAGTCAGTATTCCAAGAAATGCTGGCTTTTTCGATTGCCCCCGATGCATGTAATGGAATCGAGTACTATACTTTTTTGAGGCGCGCATACACAAAAGGAATTCCTTTCTTGTCCAATACAAAATTGAATATAAGAAAATACTTTCCAGAAAAAACAAAAAAAAAACAATTTATTTTTCTGGCTACGGATTTATGGAACCTGACTTACTAGTTTGAAGTTGCAAAATAGATTTCATGCAAATTGCACACTGAGCTTTTGGTATAGGTGTCCCGGGGCTAATAATCTACGAAGAAAGGAGGGGGAAGGACAGATCAACCAAAGATCCTACTCCTCTTAGAAAGGCGAATGAATCATTTTTCCTATTTTTCATTTTGTTTTAAGGCCCCATCGACGAAAGAACAAATCGGAAAATAGTAAATTTGATGAATATTCATTTTATACGGTCTCATCTTTATCACACTTCTTTGTCTTCCAAGTCAAAAATAGTTTCGTTCTAAACTCCTTTCTTTTTCCATTTAGCTTTTATTGTTTGTTTGGGTTTGTAACTATGTGACCACTGGAAGTGGAAGAGCTATTTGATGAGACTTCATCAGATGATTGTACAAGAAGGAACTAGATAGATTAGAGAGAAAAAAAGAACAGATAATAAAAAATGATAAATAAATAAAGGAATTTTGGGTTAGGTCAGCAATCCAAGTTTGGGGCGGTATGGATAAAAGAACTTCCTATGTTATACTATTCAATTCTCGACGACGAATTTATTTGATAGTTCAGATATTGTTATTCATGATATTGATCTGATTCAAGATCATCGAGAGGTAATATTCATTCATTGAATTTACAGGCCAAAGATTTATCATCTCTATGGGATTAAATCCCGAGTTATTGCGAAGTAAAAAACCGATGAGATTATGGAAGTAAATATTCTTGCATTTATTGCTACTGCACTATTTATTCTAGTTCCTACCGCTTTTCTACTTATCATTTATGTAAAAACAGTCAGTCAAAACGATTAATTATTAACTAATTTGAATGAAACTTGACTTCTGAGTTCTTAGCCAAAATTGACGAAATAAAATGAAAAAGATTCCAATTTCATGTCTTAAATGAAATGAGTGGACTAGAATCGGCAGTATTCTAATAGATAGATAGTATGGTAGAAAGAAATAGATGAATCTTTCTACCATACTATTTATTAGTTAGATTCTTGTTATAAAGCTGCCCCCTGGAATAAAATAAAGATAGAGGCTGCATTTGATATGGATCTATATATCAATCTACAATATTATCTTGATATATGCGAATATCAATTCCATATATGGGATTGACATAGCATCCAATTCCATTTATTTGCTATATCTATTTGTTCTGATCAATCTGAATTACTCCTATGTCTTATAGTTTGAATTACTATATTTTTGATTTCCAATATGAATCTCGGTATCTATTGAGAGAATCAAATCAATGAAGCAAAAGCGATAGATATAGGCATATTCAAAAAATCACGTAGTAATCTTTTTTTTAACATTCCCAAGAAG